ATTTTTCTAAATTAGAAGTTTAAATTAATTGAATAATTAAAGAAGTTCTATTTGTTCAATGAATTTCTCCTCCCCTAACCCTTTCTTTTTGTTTGTCTACTACTTCTTATGAATCTAAACAAAGGAGTTCCAATAGACCCGGAAAGCAAGGAATAGTAATCTTTGACGAACAAGAGAAAAAATCATTATTATTTCGATACAAGACGACACAAGAAAAGGGTGGAAAATCCCTTTTCTTGTGTCGAATAGAAGATTAGGAAGACTAGTAATCCCTCCTAAAAGTATTTGTTCCTTTCATTTTTCCCATCCTTCCCTTGTATTCTCTTCCTTTATATTTGTATGCCTATAGTCTATTACTAGGAATGGGATACACGTAATGAATTCCAGACATCCCACAAACAAAACAAAAACAGTATAAACAAAAAGGTTTACAGAATTTTTTGATCATACATAAGTATCGATCGACAATAATTTGTTGCTTTTTACCAACTTAATGTTAAGGAATTTCTGGACCTAGAAATTCATTTCATACAATTGAACCTTTTCAAACTGTTTCTTTTTAAGAACCAAAAAAACTTGTGCCAAAATAACAGATGCCAAGAAGAACAAAAGGCCTTGGACACGTAATGGATCTTGAAGCACTATTTCTGCATCTCCCTGACCAAACCCTCCTACATTGGGATTGCTTGTTAATGGTTGATCAAGCTTGATGGATTCACCCTCTGAAACAAGAAGTTCTGGTCCTGGAGGTATAATATCAATCACTTGATGTCCATCCGATACATCAACTATGGATATTTCATATCCTCCTTTTTCTTTACGTACTATTTTGCTTACTATACCTGCTGATGTAGCATTATAGACTGTATTGTTACTCTTGCTCCCATCAGGATAAATCTGACCCCTTCCTCTGTTCCCACCTACATATATGGGATATTTTAAGAAGTGAACGTCTTTCCTCGTAGCAGGGTCGGGGGAAAGAATGGGAAAGGCGATTTCACTATATTTCTGACCGGGAACAGGACCTATCACAAGAATATTTCTTTTATTGGGACGATAACTCTGAAAAGACAGATTTCCCATCTTTTCTCTCACCTCGGGAGAAATACGATCGGGGGGGGCTAATTCGAATCCCTCGGGTAAAATAAGAACAGCCCCTACATTCAAAGCCCCCTTTTTACCATTAGCAAGAACTTGTTTCAGTTGCATATCATAAGGGATTCGAACAACTGCTTCAAATACAGTATCAGGAAGCACGGCTTGCGGAACTTCAATATCCACGGGCTTATTAGCTAAATGGCAATTGGCACATACAATTCGTCCAGTTGCTTCTCGTGGGTTTTCATAACCCTGCTGCGCAAAAATGGGATATGCATTTGAAATAGATGCCCGAGTTATTACATATATCATGATCGATATAGAAATCGATTGAGTCATCTGTTCCTTTACCCAAGAAAAAGTATTTCTATTTTGCATGTCCAATCATTGATCCCGGAATTTCTACAATAAATTAGATAGGTAGCTAGTATAGTTCCCTATACACGAGTCTGTCGTTGTACTGGGATAATTGTACTGGAATATAGGACGAATACCTTGAAGAACTAGAAGTATAAAGAATTAAGTAAGATTGAAAATGTTTTCTTTATATACGAAGAAAGATTCTGATTTGATTAATATCAGGAGATCAAATGAGTTCTTCATTCATTCATTGAATGATAAATGACTACAAGTGAAGGAGATACACGATTTAAATAATAGAAGATCCAATATTTCACAATTGTATCTAGAATAACTGGAAAAGTGGAAACAAGACTAGATATAATTTGATCGTTATGAACCAATACAAAATCGTTGTAGACCGAACCAATCATTAGTTCCCAACCATGGGTCGAATGAAATCCGATCCATAAATCAGTAACTAAAAGAATCAAAAAAGCTTTTATTGTGTCACTTAAGTTATAGAGGAATTCCTGAATCCAAGAATTAAGAATGACAAGTTCTTCATTACCCAGAATAAAATAACCACTTAGAATAGCGAAACAAATTATATTTGTCGAGAAATCCAAAATGATATGGAGATGATATTCATTGTGTGTTTTGACCAATTGTATCGTTTCCTTGTGTATTCCTATACGAAGTTTTTGTATATGCGTCTCCGGGTACTCCTTTATCATTTCATCCAAGAGGAATAGTTCTTCCAATTCTATGAATCTTTCTAGAACATTTTTCTCTTGAATATCATTCAAAAAAGTTTCGGATTTCCCGGTATTCCACCAATTAGTAACCCAAGGTTCCAGACATTTATTAAATGAGAGAGAGACCCACCAGGGCAAAAATATTATTGATGAAATATATGGGAGGGAGACCCGGGCTTTCTTTTTTTTTTCATTTTTATCCTAAAAGGACCCTTATTCTATTTCTATATTCCTTTCCTTATAGATCCGAGATCTAAATTATTAGACAAAAATAGGAAATAGATCCATGGGTTCAATACCTTTTTATAGAACTCGTACTTCAGAGAAATATCAGATAGAGTCGACGGTTGTATTAAAAAGGAAATTAGCAAGTTTTTTTCAATTTTTTCTTCAGTTCATTTCAAAATACTTCAATTGGTACGCGCAAGAAATAGGCCAATTCGGCAGCTTTTTGTTCAATTTCTCGTGGAGTAAAATACTCATCAGTACGAGTCAAGGGAATGGCTCCTTGGCCTCTGATTTCCATATAAAGGACACGACGAGGATAAAGACCCTCTTTAACCTCCATTCTGATGGATTGGATATCTCTCATAAATAAGCGAAGGAAGATGCGACGATTTATTCCAGGAAATCCCCAACGAAAAATACACACTATTCCTTCCTTTCTATCGAATCGGTCATAACCACTACCTACATTCCATGAAATTGTGCACCACAAATAGGAGCTAATGAATAGACCTGCGATCCCATAGAAAGACATCACGATCCCTTGTGGAAAAAAAATAATTTGCTGAGATGGAAATACGGATATCAGATTCCTACCAAGATAACTGGAAGTTCCAACCACTAAGAATCCTAGTGAACCTAAAAAAAGGATACAGGCCCAGAAAAAATTACTTGTTTTTCGAGACCCCATTATAGGTTCTATCCATATATGTTCTGATCGCCAATTCATACTCTACTAGATCCAGTTGCATTCGATTGGAATTGAGAGAATAACCAAAATGAATTTTACTTTCTTGATCCCGAAGTAACTTTCATTAACTAGCACTATTCTGATGTAAACCGTTAGAAGTAATTTGTTAGATACATTGACTTTCCATTTAAATAAAATATTCGCCGATCCGTTTTTAATTTAACCAGCTATACCTGCATATACATGCATTTATGCGGATATCATGTATCCGCATGCATAACAGCTCTTTCATTTGTGTTCGTAAAGAGTCACATATCGTACCATATTACACTAAATAAATATCTGTATTATGATCCAGTGTTGAAATAAATTGATGAGATTTGGTCCCATCGGATCTAGACAATCTTATTTTTTTGGACATAAAGAGATAAAGAAGCCATTGCAATTGCCGGAAATACTAGGCCCACTAAAGGCACAAAAATAGAGGGTAAGTTGAGATCTGTCATAGAATGGGTGCCTCGATTTAATATTTCTATTAGAAAGAGAAAGATATCTTATGATATGATAAGTATATCTATCCTAAGTATATATCATAAACTGTATTATATTTATAATATTATTAATAAATATATTATTTAATAATTATATTTATATTATATTATTTATTATATATATAATTATTATAATTATTTATTAATATTTAGAAATTAATATTTATAAGTAGTTAATAAGTAATTAATAAGTGCAAGGAATGTGGAACTAAATAAAATAAGTGTACCTATTCATCTTTCTACACGAATATGTATGATAATTCGCTTTATTAATATATTTTAATATTCTTCTCCCATCCTTATTTCTTTCTATCTTTCTAATCTAATAAGGAGTTTATTATGAAAATAAAAGATTTTATTAGGAGTTTGCGACTCTAACTAATTCGATCCATCCAACAAACGGGGATTCATAGTAAAATAAAAAAATGGGGGTTATCGATAGATATAGAAATAACTTCTATTCTCTATTTTATATTTATTTCTTTTTATTTTGATTTAGATATTTTTTTTTATTTTCCCTAATTCTAATTCTTCGGAGGGAAAAATTCACTTTTTTATCTTGTTGATAGAAGGTTTGTGATTACTAATCATGAATAGAGGTAGGATAAAAAAATAGATCTGGAGGAAAAAATAAAAAGTAATTACCCGAAACTTCTAATTCTTATTACAAGTAGAACTTATGTCATCAAAGAAAACACCATTCTTTTTTGTTTTTTTTTTTTGATTACGATGAACTAAATACTTGTTCGCTACAAATAACTGAATTTAGTGCTATACTTTATTAATTTTTTGAATTTTGATTCAAGGGAAAGAAACCGTGGAGCTGAAATAACTCACTCAGAACACCTTTTAAAGGATTACGTGGTACAATTGGGTCAAATAAGCCTTTATGGAATAAATACTCAGACGCTTGTGAACCGTCGGGTACTGTCTTTTTCAATGTTTGTTCAATTACTCTTTTACCCGCAAATGCAATGTAGGCATTAGGTTCAGCAACAATGACATCTCCCAACATACCAAAACTGGCTGTTACTCCACCGGTTGTAGGAGATGTAAGGATTGATACATAGAATAAATTTTTATTTGATTGATAATTATATGAAGCGGAAGATATTTTAGCCATTTGCATCAAACTCAAACTTCCTTCTTGCATGCGCGCTCCTCCAGAAGCACACACAATAATGACAGGTAAAGATCGATTAGTAGCATACTCGATCAAACGGGTGATTTTCTCGCCTACTACAGATCCCATACTACCTCCCATGAACTTAAAATCCATAACCCCAATTGCTATGGGAATACCATTTAGTTGACCTATGCCTGTTTGAACAGCTTCAG